TTTGTTTACATCCATTAGTTCGTAAAGGATTCAATGCAGACTTTGATGGGGATCAAATGGCTGTTCATGTACCTTTATCTTTGGAAGCGCAAGCGGAGGCTCGTTTACTTATGTTTTCTCATATGAATCTCTTTTCTCCGGCTATTGGAGATCCCATTTCGGTACCAACCCAAGATATGCTTATTGGACTCTATGTATTAACGATCGGGAATCGTCGAGGTATTTGTGCAAATAGGTATAATCCATGGAATCGCATAAACTATCAAAATGAAACAGTTAATGATTATAAGTATAAATATACTACGAAAGAGAAAGAGCCCTATTTTTGTAGTTCCTATGATGTACTTATAGTTTATCAGCAGAAACGAATCAATTTAGATAGTCCTTTGTGGCTTCGGTGGCGACTAGATCAACGTGTCATTGCCTCAAGAGAAGTTCCTGTCGAAGTTCAATATGAATCTTTGGGTACCTATCATGAAATTTATGGGCACTATCTAATAGTAAGACATATAAAAAAACAAACCCTTTGTATATACACCCGAACCACTGTTGGTCATATTTCTTTTTCTCGAGAAATAGAAGAAGCCATACAGGGGTTTTGTCAGGCCTACTCATACGGTACCTAAGCTAAGGAATTATGTAATACCGCGGGAATTTGGATCTCTCCGGTTCAACTGGAATCATAATTCCTTAATTTCTACATGAATCGAGATCCAGTAAAGGAGGTCTTCGAATCACTGACTCAAACCCATTGGCGAATCCTACTCAGCGCAATAGAGAAGTACTTATGGCAGAATGGGCTGATCTGTTCTTTTACAATAAAGCGATAGATGGGTCTGCCATGAAACGACTTATTAGCAGATTAATAGATCACTTCGGAATGGCATATACATCGCACACCCTGGATCAAGTAAAGACTCTGGGTTTCCAGCAAGCCACTGCTACATCCATTTCATTAGGAATTGATGATCTTTTAACAGTACCTTCTAAGGGGTGGCTAGTCCAAGATGCTGAACAACAAAGTTTCATTTTAGAAAAGCACCATCATTATGGGAATGTACACACAGTAGAAAAATTACGCCAATCCATTGAGATATGGTATGCTACAAGTGAATATTTGAGACAAGAAATGCATCCTAATTTTAGGATGACTGATCCTTCTAATTCAGTCCATATAATGTCCTTTTCGGGAGCTAGAGGAAATGCATCTCAGGTACACCAATTAGTAGGTATGAGAGGATTAATGTCGGATCCCCAAGGACAAATGATTGATTTACCGATTCAAAGCAATTTACGCGAAGGACTTTCTTTAACGGAATATATCATTTCCTGCTACGGAGCCCGCAAAGGAGTTGTGGATACTGCTGTACGAACATCAGATGCTGGATACCTCACGCGTAGACTTGTTGAAGTAGTTCAACACATTGTTGTACGTAGAACAGATTGTGGCACTACCCGAGGCATTTCCGTGAGTCCTAGAAATGGGATGACGGAAAGAATTTGGGTCCAAACACTAATTGGTCGTGTATTAGCATACAATATATATATGGGCCTACGTTGCATTGCTGCTCAAAATAAAGATATTGGGGTTGGACTTGTCACTCGATTCATAACCTTTCGAACACAACCAATATATATTCGAACCCCCTTTCTTTGCAGGAGTATATCTTGGATCTGTCGATTATGTTATGGTCAGAGTCCCACTCATGGCGACCTGGTCGAATTAGGAGAAGCAGTAGGTATTATTGCGGGTCAATCAATCGGCGAACCGGGGACTCAACTAACATTAAGAACCTTTCATACCGGTGGAGTATTCACAGGTGGTACTGCAGAACATGTACGAGCTCCTTTTAAGGGAAAAATCAAATTCAATGAGGATTTGGTTCATCCCACACGTACACGTCATGGGCATCCTGCTTTTCTATGTTATATAGACCTGTATGTAACTATTGAGAGTCACGATATTCTACATAATGTGAATATTCCACCCAAAAGTTTTCTTTTAGTTCAAAATGATCAATATGTAGAATCAGAACAAGTGATTGCTGAGATTCGCGCTGGAACATCCACTTTCAATTTTAATAAAGTTAAAGAGAAAGTTCGAAAACATATTTATTCTGACTCAGAGGGAGAAATGCACTGGAGTACCGATGTGTACCATGCACCTGAATATAAATATGGTAATGTTCATCTCTTACCCAAAACAAGTCATTTATGGATATTATCAGGAGCTCTGTGCAGATCCAGTATAGTGCCTTTTTCGCTCCACAAGGATCAAGATCAAATGAATGTTCATTCTGTTGAACGGAGATCTATTTCTGACCTCTCCGTGACTAATGATCAAGTGAGACACAAATTGTTTAGTTCGAATCCTTACGGTAAAAAGGGGGGGGTTCTTGATTATTCAGGACCTGATCGAATCATATCCAACGGTCATTGGAATTTCATATATCCTACCATTCTCCACGAGAATTCTGATTTATTGGCTAAGAGGCGAAGA